GTCCTTGTAGCTTACACAAAGCATGGCACTGAAGATGCCAAGACGGCTGTCACACCCACCCAAGGACAAAAGACTTAGTCCTAACCTTACTGTTGGTTGTTGCTAGATTTATACATGCAAGTATCCGCAACCCAGTGTAGATGCCCTAGGCACCCTAATCTCTAGGTCAATAGGAGCGGGCATCAGGCACACCCTTCCCAACCGTAGCCCAAGACGCCTAGCAATTGCCACACCCCCACGGGTATTCAGCAGTAATTAATATTAAGCAATGAGTGTAAACTTGACTTAGTCATAGCAATCTAAGGGTCGGTAAATCCTGTGCCAGCCACCGCGGTCATACAGGAGACCCAAATTAACATTATAACGGCGTAAAGAGTGGTAGCATGTTATCCAAGTAGCTAAGATTAAAAAGCAACTGAGTTGTCACAAGCCCAAGATGCGTCACAAGGCCTCTATTCAAAGAAAATCTTAGACCAACGATCAATTGAAGCCACGAAAGCCAGGACCCAAACTGGGATTAGATACCCCACTATGCCTGGCCCTAAATCTTGATGCTCGATCTAACCGGAGCATCCGCCCGAGAACTACGAGCACAAACGCTTAAAACTCTAAGGACTTGGCGGTGCTCCAAACCCACCTAGAGGAGCCTGTTCTGTAATCGATGATCCACGATATACCTGACCATCCCTTGCCAAAAACAGCCTATATACCGCCGTCTCCAGCCCACCCACCATGAAGGCCCAACAGTGGACGCAATAGCCATAACGCGCTAATAAGACAGGTCAAGGTATAGCCCATGGGATGGAAGCAATGGGCTACATTTTCTAGACTAGAACATAACGGCAAAGGCACATGAAACTGTACCTGGAAGGCGGATTTAGCAGTAAAGAGAGATTAGCGAGCTCTCTTTAAGCCGGCCCTGGAGCACGTACATACCGCCCGTCACCCTCCTCAAAAGCGACCCCCCCCCCCCATAAATAATAAGCGACTCAGCCAAAGAGGAGGTAAGTCGTAACAAGGTAAGTGTACCGGAAGGTGCACTTAGGACACCAAGACGTAGCTTAAACAAAGCATTCAGCTTACACCTGAAAAATGCCTGCTTACACCAGGTCGTCTTGATGCCAAACTCTAGCCCAACATACATGACACAGAATAACAAAGCTACTCCCAATACTTAACCAAAGCATTTGCTAGTCCCAGTATAGGCGATAGAAAAGACACCATTGGAGCGATAGAGACCACGTACCGTAAGGGAAAGATGAAATAGAAGTGAAAAACCCTAAGCTATAAACAGCAAAGATCAACCCTTGTACCTTTTGCATCATGGTCTAGCAAGAAAAACCAAGCAAAATGAATTTAAGTTTGCCATCCCGAAACCCAAGCGAGCTACCTACGAGCAGCTATCTTGAGCGAACCCGTCTCTGTGGCAAAAGAGTGGGATGACTTGTTGGTAGAGGTGAAAAGCCAATCGAGCTGGGTGATAGCTGGTTGCCTGTGAAACGAATCTAAGTTCACTCTTAATTCTTCTCCAAGGAAATAGAACCCTAATGAAGCGAATTAAGGGCTATTTAAAGGAGGTACAGCTCCTTTAAAAAAGAATACAATCTCTACGAGCGGATAAATAACCATACACAAAATTCCTGTGGGCCCTCAAGCAGCCATCAACAAAGAGTGCGTTAAAGCTCAGTACTCAAAAATATAAAACTTATATGACTCCCTCCCCATTAACAGGCTAACCTATAGTCAATAGGAGAATTAATGCTAGAATGAGTAACCAGGGTTCACCCTCTTCGACGCAAGCTTACATCCGTACATTATTAACAAGTACCCAATATACGATAAATCAAACAAGCAGAGTATTAACCACCTTGTTAACCCGACAAAGGAGCGTCCTCTAAGAAAGATTAAAACCTGTAAAAGGAACTAGGCAAACTGTCAGGGCCCGACTGTTTACCAAAAACATAGCCTTCAGCAAACCAATAGACAAGTATTGAAGGTGATGCCTGCCCGGTGACATCGTTCAACGGCCGCGGTATCCTAACCGTGCGAAGGTAGCGCAATCAATTGTCCCATAAATGGGGACCTGTATGAATGGCTAAACGAGGTCTTAACTGTCTCTTACAGGCAATCGGTGAAATTGATCTCCCTGTACAAAAGCAGGGATAAACACATAAGACGAGAAGACCCTGTGGAACTTCAAAATCAGCAGCCACCCTAAATTACATACCAACCCACCCCGGGCTCACTTATCCAAACAGGCTACTGGCTTGCATTTTTTCGGTTGGGGCGACCTTGGAGCAAAACAGAACCTCCAAATCTTGGACCATACATCTAGACTGAGAGCGACCTCTCAACGTGCGAATAGCAACCAGATCCAATATAATTGAACAATGGACCAAGCTACCCCAGGGATAACAGCGCAATCTCCTCCAAGAGTCCATATCGACGAGGAGGTTTACGACCTCGATGTTGGATCAGGACATCCTAGTGGTGCAGCCGCTACTAAGGGTTCGTTTGTTCAACGATTAACAGTCCTACGTGATCTGAGTTCAGACCGGAGCAATCCAGGTCGGTTTCTATCTATGATGAGCTCTTCCCAGTACGAAAGGATAGGAAAAGCGAGGCCAATACCACAAGCAAGCCTCCGCCTTAAGTAATGAAACCAACTAAATTACGAAAGGCTATCACTTCCCCCCACGTCCTAGAAAAGGACCAGCTAGCGTGGCAGAGCTCGGCAAATGCAAAAGGCTTAAGTCCTTTAAATCAGAGGTTCAAATCCTCTCCCTAGCTTTACCGTACCCTAATGACCAAATACCCCCTTTTAATCAACCTTGTCATAGCCCTCTCCTATGCACTTCCCATCCTAATCGCAGTAGCCTTCCTCACATTAGTAGAACGTAAAATCCTAAGCTACATGCAAGGCCGTAAAGGCCCAAATATCGTCGGCCCATTCGGCCTCCTCCAACCCCTAGCCGACGGAGTAAAGCTGTTCATCAAAGAGCCAATTCGCCCATCAACATCCTCCCCCATCTTATTTATTATAACTCCCATTCTAGCCCTCCTCCTCGCAATCTCAATCTGAACCCCACTACCCCTACCCTTCCCACTTGCAGACCTCAACCTAGGCCTGCTCTTCTTACTAGCCATGTCCAGCCTGGCAGTCTACTCCATCCTATGGTCCGGCTGAGCATCCAACTCGAAATATGCACTAATCGGTGCTCTTCGTGCCGTAGCACAAACCATCTCCTACGAAGTCACTCTAGCAATCATCCTCTTATCCATCATCCTACTAACTGGCAACTACACCCTCGGTGCCCTTGCAACCGCCCAAGAACCCCTCTACCTCATTTTCTCTTGCTGACCCCTAGCCATGATATGATATGTATCCACACTCGCCGAGACAAATCGCGCCCCCTTCGACCTAACAGAAGGAGAGTCCGAGCTAGTCTCTGGCTTCAACGTAGAATATGCAGCAGGCCCATTCGCTCTCTTCTTCCTAGCCGAATATGCCAACATCATATTAATAAACACACTCACCGCCATCTTATTCTTCAACCCTAGCATATTCGACCTCCCCCAAGAACTATTCCCACTAGTACTGGCCACAAAAACCCTACTACTCTCAGCAGGGTTCCTATGAATCCGCGCCTCCTACCCACGATTCCGATACGACCAACTAATACATCTCCTATGAAAAAACTTCCTACCACTCACACTAGCCCTATGCCTCTGACACACTAGCATACCAATCTGCTACGCAGGACTACCCCCATACCTAAGAACACCAAAAGGAAATGTGCCTGAATGTTAAGGGTCACTATGATAAAGTGAACATAGAGGTACACCAACCCTCTCATTTCCTACAAACCTTAGAAAAGCAGGAATTGAACCTGCACTAGAGGAATCAAAACCCTCCATACTCCCCTTATATTATTTTCTAGTAGGGTCAGCTAAATAAGCTATCGGGCCCATACCCCGAAAATGATGGTTCAACTCCTTCCCCTGCTAATGACTCCCCAAGCAAAACTAATCTTCACCACTAGCCTACTCCTAGGTACAACCATCACAATCTCCAGCAACCACTGAATTATAGCCTGAGTTGGGCTAGAAATCAACACTCTCGCCATTCTCCCCCTAATTTCAAAATCCCACCACCCCCGAGCCATTGAAGCCGCAACTAAATACTTCCTGACCCAGGCAACCGCCTCTGCCCTTGTGCTATTCTCCAGTATGACCAACGCATGACACACCGGACAATGGGACATTACCCAACTAACCCATCCAACATCATGCTTAATCCTAACTTCAGCCATCGCAATAAAACTAGGACTAGTCCCATTCCACTTCTGATTCCCTGAAGTACTCCAAGGCTCCCCTCTCACTACTGGCCTCCTTCTATCCACAGTCATAAAATTCCCACCAATCACCCTCTTTTTTATAACGTCCCCCTCACTAAACCAAACACTACTTACACTTATAGCCCTCCTTTCAACAGCTCTAGGAGGATGAATAGGACTCAACCAAACACAAATCCGAAAAATTCTAGCATTCTCCTCTATTTCACATCTAGGCTGAATAACCATTATCATCTCCTACAACCCCAAACTCACATTACTAAACTTCTATCTCTATGCCCTAATAACCACAGCCGTATTTCTTACTCTAAACTCAACCAAAGCCCTAAAACTATCAACCCTAATAACCACATGAACAAAAACCCCTGCATTAAGCGCAATACTCTTTCTAACTCTACTCTCTCTTGCAGGACTCCCCCCTCTAACGGGTTTTCTACCAAAATGACTCATCATTCAAGAACTAACTAAACAAGACATAATCGCGGCAGCAGTAACAATCTCCATACTATCCTTACTAGGCCTATTCTTCTACCTCCGCCTTGCATACTGTGCTACAATCACACTCCCCCCTCACACCACAAACCACATAAAACTATGGCGTTATAATAAACCAACCGGTACTACAATCGCCATCCTGACTACCACATCCACCATGCTCCTCCCCATTTCCCCTATAATCTCCACTATCATCTAAGAAACTTAGGATTACTTAAACCGAAGGCCTTCAAAGCCTTAAACAAGAGTTAAACCCTCTTAGTTTCTGCTAAGACCCGCAGGACACTACCCTGCATCTCCTGAATGCAACCCAGGTACTTTAATTAAGCTAGGACCTTCCTCCTGACCCTAGACAGATGGGCCTGGATCCCATGAAAGTGTATGTAACGCTACATGCCCCAACCAACAGGCTTCTGCCTACAGACCTCGGCGCAGATCAATACGCATCGATGAGCTTGAAACTCACTATGAACTTCACTACAAGGGCGATAAGAAGAGGAATCGAACCTCTGTAAAAAGGACTACAGCCTAACGCTTATACACTCAGCCATCTTACCTGTGACATTCATTAGCCGATGATTATTCTCAGCCAAGCACAAAGACATCGGTACCCTCTATCTAATCTTCGGCGCATGAGCCGGAGTAGTAGGTACCGCCCTAAGCCTGCTCATCCGAGCAGAACTAGGCCAACCCGGAGCCCTCTTGGGAGACGACCAAGTCTACAACGAAATCGTCACAGCCCATGCCTTTGTAATGATCTTCTTTATAGTGATACCAATTATGATTGGAGGATTTGGAAACTGACTAGTTCCCCTAATAATTGGAGCCCCTGACATAGCATTCCCCCGAATAAACAACATAAGCTTCTGACTCCTCCCCCCATCCTTCCTCCTACTACTAGCCTCTTCCACAGTAGAAGCAGGAGCAGGAACCGGCTGAACCGTATATCCCCCTCTGGCCGGCAACCTAGCCCACGCGGGCGCCTCTGTAGATTTAGCTATTTTCTCCCTACATCTAGCAGGAATTTCTTCCATCCTAGGAGCAATTAACTTTATCACATCAGCAATCAACATAAAACCCCCAGCCCTATCACAATACCAAACCCCCCTATTTGTCTGATCCGTACTAATCACCGCAGTCCTACTCCTTCTATCCCTTCCAGTACTCGCTGCAGGGATTACAATACTACTCACAGACCGCAACCTGAATACCACTTTCTTCGACCCAGCAGGAGGAGGAGATCCCGTACTTTACCAACATCTATTCTGATTCTTCGGCCACCCAGAAGTGTACATCCTGATCCTCCCCGGATTCGGAATCATTTCACACGTCGTAGCCTACTACGCAGGAAAAAAAGAACCATTCGGCTACATAGGAATAGTATGAGCCATGCTCTCAATCGGATTCCTAGGCTTCATCGTATGAGCCCATCACATATTCACTGTAGGAATAGACGTAGACACCCGAGCATACTTCACATCCGCCACAATAATCATCGCAATTCCTACCGGCATCAAAGTATTCAGCTGACTAGCAACACTACACGGAGGAATTATCAAATGAGACCCACCAATATTATGAGCACTAGGCTTCATCTTCCTATTTACTATCGGAGGACTAACAGGCATCGTACTAGCAAATTCTTCTCTAGATATTGCCCTGCACGACACCTACTATGTAGTAGCCCACTTCCACTATGTCCTGTCAATAGGAGCAGTATTCGCCATTCTAGCAGGCTTCACACACTGATTCCCACTATTCACTGGATATACACTCCACTCTACATGAGCCAAAATCCACTTTGGGGTAATATTCGTAGGTGTCAACCTCACCTTCTTCCCACAACACTTCCTAGGCCTAGCCGGTATACCACGACGTTACTCAGACTACCCAGACGCCTACACATTATGAAACGCTATCTCCTCCGTAGGCTCTCTAATCTCCCTAACAGCCGTAATTATACTAGCATTCATCATCTGAGAAGCCTTTGCATCCAAACGCAAAGTACTACAACCAGACCTAACAAGCACAAACATTGAATGACTACACGGTTGCCCACCCCCATTCCACACCTTCGAGGAACCAGCTTTCGTCCAAGTACAAGAAAGGAAGGAGTCGAACCCCCATATGTTGGTTTCAAGCCAACCGCATAAACCACCTATGCTTCTTTCTCATAAGAGATGTTAGTAAAACAATTACATAGCCTTGTCAAGGCTAAATTACAGGTGAAACCCCAGTACATCTCAACATCTAAACATGGCCAACCACTCACAACTCGGATTCCAAGATGCCTCATCCCCTATCATAGAAGAACTCGTACAATTCCACGACCACGCTCTAATAGTCGCCCTAGCTATTTGCAGCCTAGTCCTCTACCTCTTAACTGTCATACTCACACAAAAACTCTCATCAAACACAGTTGATGCACAAGCAATCGAATTAATCTGGACAATCCTACCAGCTGCCGTATTAATCACCCTTGCTCTACCATCATTACGAATTCTTTACATAATAGACGAAATCAACCAACCAGACCTCACCCTAAAAGCTATCGGTCATCAATGATACTGAACCTACGAATACACTGACTTCAAAGACCTTACATTCGACTCTTACATAACACCAACAACAGACCTCCCACTAGGACACTTCCGGCTTTTAGAAGTAGATCATCGAGTAATTGTCCCAACAAACTCTACTATTCGAGTCATCGTCACCGCCGATGATGTACTACACTCATGAGCCGTACCCAGCCTAGGCGTAAAAACCGACGCAATCCCTGGACGTCTAAACCAAACCTCATTCCTAACCCCTCGACCTGGAGTGTACTACGGTCAATGCTCAGAAATCTGCGGAGCAAACCACAGTTTCATGCCCATCGTAGTAGAGGCTGTCCCACTAGCCAACTTCGAAAGCTGATCTTCCCTAACACCATCTTAACCATTAAGAAGCTATGAAACAGCGCTAGCCTTTTAAGCTAGAGAAAGAGGACTCACCCTCCTCCTTAATGGTATGCCACAACTAAATCCACACCCTTGATTTTTTATCATGCTCTCCACATGACTAACATTCTCCCTGATCATTCAACCTAAACTCCTATCCTTCATCTCTACAAACCCTCCCTCCAACAAAACTCCCACAACCTACAGCACCACCCCTTGAACCTGACCATGAACCTAAGCTTCTTCGACCAATTCTCAAGTCCCTCCCTATTAGGAATCCCCCTAATCCTCATCTCAATAACATTCCCAGCTCTATTACTACCCTCCCTCGATAACCGATGAATTACCAATCGACTCTCAACCCTCCAACTATGATTCGTCAACCTAATCACAAAACAACTAATAACCCCATTAAACAAAAAAGGACACAAATGAGCACTAATCCTAACATCACTAATAATTTTCCTCCTACTAATCAACCTACTAGGCCTACTACCCTACACCTTCACCCCAACTACCCAACTATCTATAAACCTAGCCCTAGCCTTTCCCCTATGACTAGCTACACTCCTCACAGGACTACGAAACCAACCTTCCATCTCCTTAGGTCACCTTCTGCCAGAAGGCACCCCCACACCCTTAATTCCCGCTCTCATTCTAATCGAAACCACAAGCCTCATTATCCGCCCTCTAGCACTAGGCGTACGCCTAACAGCAAACCTCACAGCAGGCCACCTACTCATCCAACTCATCTCAACAGCCACCGTAGCCCTCTTTTCAACCATACCTATAGTCTCCCTTCTAACCTTCCTAGTCCTTTTCCTCCTAACAATCCTAGAAATCGCCGTAGCCATAATTCAAGCCTACGTTTTTGTACTACTACTAACCTTATACCTCCAAGAAAACATCTAACCCACACAATGACACACCAAGCACACTCCTACCACATAGTAGACCCAAGCCCATGACCTATTTTCGGAGCAGCCGCCGCTCTCCTCACTACCTCCGGCCTCACTATATGATTCCACTACAACACTCCCTATCTCCTAGCCATTGGTCTCTCATCCACAATCCTAGTTATATTCCAATGATGACGAGATATCGTTCGAGAAAGTACTTTCCAAGGACATCACACCCCCACCGTCCAAAAAGGCCTACGTTACGGAATAATCCTGTTCATCACATCCGAAGCCTTCTTCTTCCTGGGCTTCTTCTGAGCCTTCTTCCACTCAAGCCTGGCCCCAACCCCAGAACTAGGAGGACAATGACCTCCTGTCGGAATCAAACCCCTAAACCCAATAGAAGTGCCCCTCCTAAATACCGCCATCCTTCTAGCCTCCGGAATCACCGTCACATGAGCCCACCACAGCATCATAGAAGCACGCCGAAAACAAGCAATTCACGCCCTCACTCTCACAATCCTCCTAGGTTTCTACTTCACGGGCCTCCAAGGCATAGAGTACTATGAAGCTCCATTCTCTATCGCAGACAGCGTTTACGGCTCTACCTTCTTTGTTGCTACCGGATTCCACGGCCTCCATGTTATCATCGGCTCTACGTTCCTATTAGTATGCCTTCTACGCCTAGTAAAATACCACTTCACACCAAACCACCACTTTGGCTTCGAGGCAGCAGCCTGATACTGACACTTCGTAGATGTCGTCTGACTTTTCCTCTACATAACCATCTACTGATGAGGATCATACTCTTCTAGTATACTCATTACAATCGACTTCCAATCCTTAAAATCTGGTGAAACCCCAGAGAAGAGTAATGAACATAATCACATTTATAATCACCTTCTCTCTAATCCTAAGCCTCATCCTTACTGCACTAAACTTCTGAGTCGCCCAAATAAACCCAGATTCAGAAAAACTATCACCATATGAATGTGGCTTCGACCCACTAGGCTCCGCCCGGCTGCCCTTCTCAATTCGATTCTTCCTAGTAGCTATTCTATTCTTACTGTTTGATCTAGAAATTTGCTCTACTACTTTCCCCTTTCCATGAGCCACCCAACTCCAAAACCCCACTACCACACTAGCATGGGCCTCCATTCTGATTCTCCTCCTCACCTTAGGACTAGTATACGAATGGATTCAAGGAGGACTGGAATGGGCAGAATAAGAAAGTTAGTCTAACCAAGACAGTTGATTTCGACTCAACAGATTATAGCTCACACCCTATAACTTTCTTTATGACTCTACTCCACCTAAGCTTCTACGCAGCCTTCACCCTAAGTAGCCTAGGCCTAGCTTTCCACCGAACCCACCTAATCTCTGCCCTACTATGCCTAGAGAGTATGATATTATCCATATACATTGCCCTGTCAATATGACCAATCCAAACACAAACATCATCACCTACCCTCCTACCCATTCTTATACTTACCTTCTCTGCTTGCGAAGCAGGCACAGGACTCGCCTTACTTGTAGCCTCTACCCGCACCCACGGCTCCGACCATCTCCACAACTTCAACTTACTCCAATGCTAAAAATCATTATCCCAACTATCATACTCCTTCCCCTAACCTTCCTATCTCCTCGTAAACACCTATGAACCAATACTACAATACATAGCCTACTAATTGCCACCATCAGCCTACAATGACTAGTTCCCACATACTACCCCAACAAAGGCCTATCCCCCTGAACTGCTATCGACCAAATCTCCTCTCCCCTACTAGTCCTATCATGCTGACTCCTCCCCCTCATACTCATAGCAAGCCAAAACCACCTAGAACAAGAACCTGCCACCCGCAAACGAATCTTTATCACAACAGTAATCCTAGCCCAACCATCCATCCTCCTAGCCTTCTCAGCCTCAGAACTCATACTCTTCTACATCGCATTCGAAGCTACCCTAATCCCCACCCTAATCCTCATTACCCGATGAGGCAGCCAACCAGAACGACTAAACGCTGGCATTTACCTATTATTTTACACACTTGCTAGCTCACTACCACTACTAATTGCCATCCTCCATCTGCACAACCAAATCGGCACTCTATACTTCCCACTATTAAAACTCTCACACCCAACAACAACTATCTCTTGATCCGGCCTAATAGCCAGCTTAGCCTTACTCCTCGCCTTCATAGTCAAAGCCCCCCTATACGGCTTACATCTATGACTACCCAAAGCCCATGTAGAAGCCCCAATCGCTGGCTCCATACTACTAGCTGCCCTCCTACTAAAACTAGGAGGCTACGGCATCATACGATTTACAACCCTAGTAAACCCATCACTAAACAACCTCCACTACCCATTTATCACTTTAGCCCTATGAGGAGCACTAATAACTAGCGCCATCTGCCTACGACAAATAGACCTAAAATCCCTAATCGCTTACTCCTCTGTCAGCCACATAGGCCTAGTCATCGCCGCAACCATAATCCAAACCCAATGAGCATTCTCAGGAGCAATAATCCTAATAATCTCACATGGATTAACTTCTTCAATACTATTCTGCCTAGCCAATACCAGCTACGAACGAACACATAGCCGAATCCTCCTACTGACACGAGGTATCCAACCCATCCTCCCACTCATAGCCACCTGATGACTACTAGCAAACCTAACAAACATAGCACTACCCCCAACAATTAACCTCATAGCAGAACTAACCATTATAATCGCACTCTTCAACTGATCATCTCTAACAATTCTCCTAACAGGCTCTGCGATCCTACTAACCGCCTCTTACACCCTATATATACTAATAATAACACAGCGAGGAACGCTCCCATCTCACATCACATCCATCCAAAACTCCACCACACGAGAGCATCTCCTCATAGCCCTACACATAATCCCTATAATCCTCCTCATCTTCAAACCCGATCTCATCTCCGGCATCCCCACATGCAAGTATAGTTTCAACCCAAACGTTAGACTGTGATTCTAAAAATAGAAGTTAAAATCTTCTTACCTGCCGAGGGGAGGTTTAACCAACAAGAACTGCTAACTCTTGCATCTGAGTATAAAACCTCAGCCCCCTTACTTTCAAAGGATAATAGTAATCCAATGGTCTTAGGAGCCACTCATCTTGGTGCAAATCCAAGTGAAAGTAATGGATCTTTCACTAGTCCTAATCACTTCCATACTACTCACCCTAACCACCCTCTTTACCCCTATCATCTTTCCCCTTCTATCAGACAAACTCAAAAACACCCCATCTACCATCACAAACACGGTAAAAACCTCTTTCCTAATCAGCCTAGTTCCAATAACAATCCACATTTACTCAGGAACAGAATGCCTTCTTACACTATGAGAGTGAAAATTTATTATAAACTTTAAAATTCCCATCAGCCTAAAAATAGACTTCTACTCCCTCACATTCTTCCCAATCGCCCTATTCGTATCATGATCCATCCTACAGTTCGCAACATGATACATAGCCTCAGACCCTTTCATCACAAAATTCTTCACCTACCTTCTACTATTCCTAATCGCAATACTCATCCTAATCATTGCCAACAACCTATTCATTCTATTTATCGGATGAGAAGGAGTAGGAATTATATCCTTCCTCTTAATTAGCTGATGACACGGCCGAGCAGAAGCTAACACCGCCGCCCTCCAAGCCGTTCTATACAACCGAGTAGGAGACATCGGCCTAATCCTCTGCATGGCTTGACTAGCTTATTCCATAAACACCTGAGAAATCCAGCAACTAACTTCCCCACACCAAACTCCCACCCTCCCCCTTCTAGGCCTCATCCTGGCCGCAACAGGCAAATCCGCACAATTCGGCCTTCACCCCTGACTCCCAGCCGCCATAGAAGGACCAACTCCCGTATCCGCACTACTACACTCTAGCACTATAGTAGTTGCTGGCATCTTCCTACTCATCCGAACTCACCCCCTATTCAACAATAACCAAACCGCTCTAACCCTCTGCCTATGTCTCGGCGCCATCTCCACCTTATTTGCAGCTACATGCGCCCTAACTCAAAACGACATCAAAAAAATCATTGCCTTCTCCACTTCAAGCCAATTAGGCCTAATAATAGTAACCATTGGACTAAATCTCCCACAACTAGCCTTTTTCCACATCTCAACGCACGCATTCTTTAAAACCATACTATTCCTATGTTCGGGCTCTATCATCCACAACCTCAACGGAGAGCAAGATATTCGAAAAATAGGAGGACTTCAAAAAATACTACCAACCACATCTTCCTGCCTAACCATCGGCAACCTCGCTCTAATAGGAACACCATTCCTCGCAGGATTCTATTCAAAAGACCAGATCATCGAGAGCCTAAGTACCTCCTACCTAAACACATGGGCCCTTATCCTAACCCTACTAGCCACATCATTCACCGCAGTGTATACAATCCGCATAATCGTACTAGTTCAAGCTGGCTTTACACGAATTCCTCCTCTCACACCAATGAATGAAAATAACCCTCTAGTAACGTCTCCAATCACCCGACTCGCCTTAGGAAGCATTACAGCAGGACTACTAATCACCTCATACATCCCACCCGCAAAAACACCTCCCATAACCATGCCTACATCCATCAAACTCACAGCCCTAGTAGTCACAGCCCTGGGAATCGCCCTAGCATTAGAACTGTCAAAATTCACTCAAACCCTCATTCTTACAAAACAAACCCCACTATACAACTTCTCCGTATCACTAGGCTACTTCAACCCACTAATGCATCGCTCTAACATAAAAACCTTCCTAGCCGGAGGCCAAAACATCGCCTCCCACCTAGTAGACCTATCATGAGCTAAACTCCTAGGACCAGAAGGCCTGGCCAATCTACAATTAATAATAACCAAAACAACCACCATCATACACTCCGGCCTAATCAAAGCCTACCTAGGATCCTTCGCCCTATCCATCCTTATTTTCCTCATCTCCACACAAAACTAAATAATGGCCCCTAACCTTCGTAAAAACCACCCACTACTAAAAGTCATCAACGACGCCCTAATTGACCTCCCAACACCACCAAACATCTCCACCTGATGAAACTTCGGATCACTCTTAGGCATCTGCTTAATCACACAAATCGTTACAGGCCTACTACTAGCCATACATTACACAGCCGACACCAGCCTAGCCTTCGAATCCGTTGCTCACATATGCCGAAACGTCCAATTCGGCTGACTAATCCGAAACCTACATGCAAACGGAGCCTCATTCTTCTTTATCTGCATCTACTTCCACATCGGCCGAGGACTCTACTACGGCTCATACCTAAACAAAGAAACATGAAACATCGGAGTAGTACTCCTCCTCGCACTCATAGCCACCGCCTTCGTAGGCTACGTCCTGCCCTGAGGCCAAATATCATTCTGAGGGGCTACAGTAATCACAAACCTATTCTCAGCAATTCCATACATTGGACAAACCCTAGTAGAATGAATGTGAGGAGGATTCTCAGTAGACAACCCAACCCTAACTCGATTCTTTGCAATCCACTTCCTCCTACCATTCGTCATCGCAGGTCTCACACTAGTCCATCTCACCCTACTCCACGACACAGGATCAAACAACCCCCTAGGAATCCCCTCGGACTGCGACAAAATTCCATTCCACCCCTACTACACCATCAAAGACATCCTTGGGTTCGTACTCATATTCATTCCCCTAGCTACCCTGGCCCTATTCGCTCCCAACCTGCTAGGAGACCCAGAAAACTTCACACCAGCTAACCCCCTAGCAACTCCACCACACATCAAACCCGAATGATACTTCCTATTTGCCTACGCTATTCTTCGATCCATCCCAAACAAACTAGGCGGTGTACTCGCCCTAGCCGCCTCAGTTCTAGTACTATTCCTCATCCCACTGCTACACACATCCAAGCTACGCTCAATAACCTTCCGCCCTCTATCACAAATTCTTTTCTGAGCACTAGTAGCTAACCTTCTGATTCTCACCTGAGTAGGCAGCCAGCCAGTTGAACATCCCTTCATCATCATCGGACAACTAGCCTCAATCTCCTACTTCACGATCATTCTAGTCCTATTCCCTCTCGTATCCATCCTAGAAAACAAATTACTCAAACTATAATTAACTCTAATAGTTTATGAAAACATTGGTCTTGTAAGCCAAAGATTGAAGATCACACCCCTTCTTAGAGTTATCCTTATATGTCCCCATATAAAGGGCCCCCCCTTCCCCCCCACAGGCCCTTTTCATATATTCTTAAGGCATGTGGTACTTTGCATTAAACTTATTTACCCCATCAGACATTAGGTCAATGTAGGATCTTCCACCTATTCCCCAACCTCTCTTCCAACCCAAACCCAAACATTTCACCCCATGAGATAATGTTCCAAGGGTCAATCCTCCCCCCCATTTCTCCCCGGGTACCCCTCACCCAAGTGATCTACCTCCATTACACTACACGCGTCACATGAGATCGAATCTGCTTAACCGTGCTTAACACCCAGTCCCTAGTACACGAATGAACGTCCCAGTACACCTTTGAATGCTCCTAGTCATACTATTCGCCCACCTCCTAAAACATATCCCTTACCAACAGCTTTCAAGCACTCCCAAGCCAGAGAACCTGGTTATCTATTAATCGTGATCCTCACGAGAACCGAGCTACTCAACGTCTGTTCTGCTTTCGGTTATTGTCTTCAGGGGCATACTTTCCCTCTTACCCTCGAAGCCCAACTTGCTCTTTTGCGCCACCCGTGGTAACTTCAGGTCCTTAACTCGTTACCTCCTTATTCCTTGTTCTTCACAGATACAAGTGCTGGGGGATGAATACTCCTCCCTTCCTTTCGTTATCGCGGCATTTCCCCTCCTTTCCTCTTTGTTTCTTTTAGGGGTCCTTTCAATAAACCCTTCCAGTGCGTAGCAGGAGTTATCTTCCTCTTGACATGTCCATCACATGACTACCGAGCTGCGTACCGCCCAGAGCGCCCTCTAAGTGTCATGGTTGAAGGATAAGTTCGTCTCAAACTTGACACTGATGCACTTTGACCTCATTCATGGCCCCCGCGCTTTATCCCTTACCAGGTACTGGATAATGCAATGGTCACCGGACATAGCTACTATATTTACAATCTCTTGGGACTTTCAGCTAAACTCGTATTTTTTCATCCATTCTTTTTATCTTGTCATTTTTTTTGTTTGTTTACAAAAAAAATTAACTGCAACTCCCTGCAATCGTACCAAATTTTTTATCGTTCAATCATCACACCAACTTTCTTTTATTCTTTCACTTAACTTTATATGAAACCTCCCTACCCACCACCTCCCCAGCCGGCCCGCTTTCAAAGAGAAGGGAATTCAACCCTCATCACCAACTCCCAAAGCTGGCATTTTAATTAAACTACTCTCTGAACACCCTAAACAGCCCGAATTGCTCCCCGAGATAACCCCCGCACAAGCTCTAACACCACAAACAAAGTCAGCAGTAACCCTCACCCACCGATTAAGAACAACCCAGCACCCCATGAATAAAACACTGCCACACCACCAAAATCTAATCGAACCAATGCTAAACCCACATTATTTACCGTCCCTGCATCTACCAAGAACTCATAAACCCCACTTGAAATAATCCCCATCATCACAACTAACCCCATCCCAAATCCATACCCTACAACCCCTCAATTCCCCCAAGCCTCAGGATAAGGATCCGCTGCTAACGACACCGAGTAAACAAAAACCACCAACATCCCCCCTAAATATACCATAACCAGCACCAATGACACAAACGAAACCCCTAAACTTACCAATCATCCACATCCAGCAATAGACGCTACAACCAGCCCAACAACCCCATAATACGGAGAAGGGTTAGACGAAACCGCTAACCCACCCAAAACGAAGAATAAGCTCAGTAATAAGACAAATTTTATCATAAGTTCCCGCCCGGCCTCTCTCCGGGATCTAAAGCCTGAAAAGCTCTCGTTAACAGAAATTTAACTACAAGAACGGCCCCCCCCTCCCCCCCGCAAAACTATTTTCTAGTGCGGATCAAGGCATGTGGTACTTTGCATTAAACTTATTTACCCCATCAGACATTAGGTCAATGTAGGATCTTCCACCTATTCCCCAACCTCTCTTCCAACCCAAACCCAAACATTTCACCCCATGAGATAATGTTCCAAGGGTCAATCCTCCCCCCCATTTCTCCCCGGGTACCCCTCACCCAAGTGATCTACCTCCATTACACTACACGCGTCACATGAGATCGAATCTGCTTAACCGTGCTTAACACCCAGTCCCTAGTACACGAATGAACGTCCCAGTACACCTTTGAATGCTCCTAGTCATACTATTCGCCCACCTCCTAAAACATATCCCTTACCAACAGCTTTCAAGCACTCCCAAGCCAGAGAACCTGGTTATCTATTAATCGTGATCCTCACGAGAACCGAGCTACTCAACGTCTGTTCTGCTTTCGGTTATTGTCTTCAGGGGCATACTTTCCCTCTTACCCTCGAAGCCCAACTTGCTCTTTTGCGCCACCCGTGGTAACTTCAGGTCCTTAACTCGTTACCTCCTTATTCCTTGTTCTTCACAGATACAAGTGCTGGGGGATGAATACTCCTCCCTTCCTTTCGTTATCGCGGCATTTCCCCTCCTTTCCTCTTTGTTTCTTTTAGGGGTCCTTCAATAACCCTTTCCCAGTGCGTAGCAGGAGTTATCTTCCTCTTGACATGTCCATCACATGACTACCGAGCTGCGTACCGCCCAGAGCGCCCTCTAAGTGTCATGGTTGAAGGATAAGTTCGTCTCAAACTTGACACTGATGCACTTTGACCTCATTCATGGCCCCCGCGCTTTATCCCTTACCAGGTACTGGATAATGCAATGGTCACCGGACATAGCTACTATATTTACAATCTCTTGGGACTTTCAGCTAAACTCGTATTTTTTCATCCATTCTTTTTATCTTGTCATTTTTTTTGTTTGTTTACAAAAAAAATTAACTGCAACTCCCTGCAATCGTACCAAATTTTTTATCGTTCAATCATCACACCAACTTTCTTTTATTCTTTCACTTAACTTTATATGAAACCTCCCTATCCCATACCCCTCATGAAAAAATCAAACAAAAATACAAACACCATTCACAAAAACAACAC